AGAGGATGAATCGAAATATCGCTGCTACGCCAAAACTCGGCGCAAAGAACCAACCAGATTGCCCCAGTGGATAAATAAGGAATACGGAAACAAAAACAGCGATTGGAGCAGAGAATGAAATTGCATTATAAGGCCGCAATTGAACAGACCGAGCAAGTTCAAATTGACGTAACATGAAACCTATTAGTGCAAAAGCCCCATGGAGAGCGACAAAAGTCCACAGACCGCCTAATTGACACCAACGAGTAAAATCCCCTTGCGCTTCCGGGCCCCATAGTAGCAACAAAGAGTGTGCTAAACTATTGGCAGGGGTGGAAACTGCCGCGGTTAAGAAATTACAACCTTCCAAATAGGAACTAGCCAATCCATGGGTATACCAAGAAGTTACAAAAGTTGTCCCTGTAAACCAACCCCCTAAAGCGAAATAAGCACAAGGAAAGAGCAATAGGCCGGACCATCCTACAAAAACGAAACGGTCCCTTCGTAACCAGTCGTCCATAATATCAAATAGATCATTTTCTTCTTTAGTAACTCTACCAAGGGCTATAGTCATAGTGATCCTCCTATTCAATTACTTCAACCATTTCCGAGCACCTCATATCACTTCCAAGGCATACGATAGTTTGATTATCTGTGGACGATTTCTTTCTCGTTCAATGCCCTTTTTCAAAGGTCTCGAAGATAGAAATTTTTTATTTTTATCTATGGGGTCACAACCGAGGTCGTGGTAAATCCATGAATTTGATTCGATTAGTTTTTCTTATACTATAGAAATAAACATTTGAATTCAGCATTATTCCATGACTCCTATTTCAAAGCCTATCTTTTAAGGAAAAATGAAAATAAAAGTAACCCCTCTTTTCCCACTCGCTCTCTATTGCATGGGTGGAAGAACAAAAATTGGATTCTGAAAAAAAAAGAAAGATATTGAAAAAAAAAATTGACTTTCGAAATCAATTTTTATGTGTAGCGGAAAGGAGTTGCGATTTCTTCTTATTCCTATAGAACATCTAGTAACAAGAATATGAAATCATAAATAGCGAAAAATTCTTGCCTTGCGCGGTCTAAGTCTAAGGAAATACAAAAAATCCGCTTATACAATTTCATCTACATCGAATTTATATATCAGAATAGTGGATAGAGGCATCATTCAAGGAGTCAGGTCTACTTACTTTATCTTTCTTTCCAATTTTATGGTGGGTTTGATAAGAACCCTTTTTGTTTTGTTTATAAATAATCGAAAAAAGAGTTTTTTATTTTTTATATAACCTGCTTGTTTTATTATAACAAGTCCTATATGAAAATGCCCGCTGAAGAGAAAATCTATCTGATTGTTTCTCAGCCAATATCGAATTTTAGAAAGAAAAAACAAGAATTTTCTTCTTTTTTTTATTAACATTAAGAAAAAAGAATATAATTAAAATGGAATTGGCAATATAATTTTTATGGACTTTTGAAAGAAAAAGGAAGGATTTTTTGCAATCGTTATTTCTTGCCTCTGTCATATCACGGAAACCTTTTGATTTGGAACGGGGAGAGATGGCTGAGTGGACTAAAGCGGCGGATTGCTAATCCGTTGTACAATTTTTTTGTACCGAGGGTTCGAATCCCTCTCTTTCCGCCCCCTCGGATCATTTGGGACTTTCGAATTGGAAGGAATTCTGACCCCCGGATTTTCTCATAGATAAATGTACGAAACAAATCCAATTTGTAAGAAAAAATTCCAAAAAAATTTGGATTTTTACTCCTCACGCCCAGGATTACGTCCTGGGTCATTAGATAAGAATCCAAAGATAAAGAGGGAAACAAAGAATATCACTACTGTATAAACAAAAAGTTTGAGAGTAAGCATTACATAATCTCCAAGATTTTTTTTTAAGGAATAGATTACCCGTTTTTCCTTACCACACAGATCCACTAGGATGGGTTTTGTTTATTTTTACACCTAAAAATGCAAAAATCAATTCTTGAAAAAAATTGCAAGAATTGATTTATAATAAGCACTCTTATCAATATCAAAAATTAGGTTAGGTATTGTGTGGGTACCTAAAGGTACCTGCTCAACGTAGGTGCAGGGGGTGGGGTAGAAAGGCGGATCCCAATTTATTGCTGCAGCTATACATTCAATGTAGAAGAATTAGAATTTTAGAATCGAAGGTTCATAATATAAGACTTCTCGGCTTTTATTCATTTTTAGAATTTTTTTGGAATGAATACATCATTCAATTTGGCAGACAGAACAGAGTAGTAAAGATTTCATCGAAAACTTACAGCAGCTTGCCAAACAAAGGCTAATAGAAAAAAGAGTATAGGTATGACAGGCATAAAATCCACGATTGGGTTGAAAATGGCATAAGCTTCGGGCAATTTGGCGAAGAAAAAACTAGTCGGATAAAGAACAGAATTAAAACAGATACAGGTTAAACTAAGTATATTAGGCATAACAAGCATTTCGTTCTTGTAGAGTAGATAATTGGATTTTGATTGAGTTATTTTTCTAAGGGAAAAAAGAAAAGGCGGGTTCAAAATCCTTTTTTCTTCGGACTTTCCCAAACGCAAAATACCTCCTTGTATTCGCACTCTCAAATGAGAATGGAAGAAATTCGACTTTCATATAATATCTTAATAGAATTCCATGTAATGATCAATGCATTTTTTGGATTCTATATTATCCGCATGTCTAGAATCCTAGCAAGAGAGTATCCCTCATTTTTTATGTAATTGAAGTGGGATTGACGAATAACAAATAAACATAATAGTGTTTATTAGTGTCGCATAAAACCAGAAATGGGGCGTGGCCAAGTGGTAAGGCAGCGGGTTTTGGTCCCGTTACTCGGAGGTTCGAATCCTTCCGTCCCAGATTTTTTCTGATGAAACGAAAGATGAAATCATATTGTACCCCACACGAGACAAAAGAAAGTTTATTAAAGAGAATAATTATCTCTTATGAACTCTTAGATTAGATGCATTTCTAAGCATTCTTTTTCTTTCTCAGAAAACATAATCAAGTGTCAAGTCCAGTCAAATTGAATATCTTTATTTTCATGAAAAATTGGGTCTATCAGTCACATTCAGGATATGCCCCTACTACTACTCATTACTCATATGTGTTTTGAAATTCGAACTTCTTAGATAAACTTTATGCTCCATATCCATGAAGGGGGAATTCTTACATGATACATTTGACATCTAATGTGAAAGAAAAGAAGGACCCCCTATTTATTTTTCCCGAACTAAAGAACTAAAATAAGTAAATAAAAAGAAAATAAAGGGGGTATCCTAATTCTATATTTCATGGCCAGATTAAAGAATAGGAAGTTTTTAGTTTCAGCACAGGTCTTAAAACTTTTGACCAAGATCGGCTTGCGAAAAAAGAAAAAGGGTTTCTATTCTATGGATAGGAACTCCATTTTTGTATTTTAGATATTATCTGATTTGCAAATATCCATTTCTAAATCAATGGAATGTGAGGATTAGAGAGAAATTCATATATTCTGTCTACTCGGCTTTCGAATTAATTGAAAAAATTTTAAACTTGACGTAAAACACTGTATAAAAAATGAGACCTATCCCTTTATGATAGAGATAGATTTTTGTTGTATTATATTATTAGTAAAAAGGGCCCCTCTTTGGTTAAGCGAAAACCATCTCGATCTGCGATTCTTTAAATATCCAGAATGATCCATTCTGGTAAGGATAAGGTAAGAACTGTTCGTTGGATAGAATGGATTCAAAAAATCATACTTCTCCTGATTTTTGATTTGGAGTTGCTTCTTTTAGGTAAAAGAAAGAATGCTATAAGTAAAAGCAAAGGCCTTAATTTGACTTTACACGAAATGTGTTTTTTTTTTACTTCTTTTTTTTCCCTCTTTTGGTATTCGAGTCGAAGAAGTACGAGAATTCTATAACTACCAAAAAACTTTCAATCTTTTCATTGGAATAGTTTATTTAGTTAATAGTTTTTGTTATGTAAAAATATATTGCTAATCTAATTCTAATATAGTAATTAAATTAATTAAACTTTTTTTGAGGTTGATAGTTTATTTGTTGGAGAAGAGTCGATCCTTCGCTTCTCATTTCAGGATTGACCATCTCGAGTCCTCTGTTGAGGATGAAAATTCAATAAAAAATAAGTCTTAAGCAAACTTGTTTATTCGTCTTTTTCGAACTATGTTTCCTTTCCTTCATATGATAGAATATGGGTTTAAATAAATTGGATCTTTGCGGAGTCTTCCCCGATAAATACTTATTTCTTTTATCCATATTTCTCCATAGATAGCAAGTTTGAATTAGTATACAAAAAACTAAACTAAACCAATGACTATTCATGATCCCATCCATATTGGATCAATTCCCTATACCACTTTGCAATGAAATTAGAGGAATGTTTGTTATGGTAAAACTTCGTTTAAAACGATGTGGTAGAAAGCAACGTGCGACTTGAAGGACATGATCGATTGTGGATTTTGTTATCCATCATTTTCCATAGTAATGAAAATGCTCTTGGCTCGACATAGTCTGTTCTATTCGTCCCGAACCAAATTTGCGCTGGGTTGTTTGTAAGTAAATAGTACACGATGGAGCTCGAGAGGACAGAATTGATTTTTTATCAAGGGAAAGAATCTAGGGTTAGTGAAAACTAATAAATTAGGCCAACTTTGTCAGTCTATCCTTAATATAGAAATCGAAAGGTTAAAATAAGAAGAAAGTCCAATTTTGGAAGATTGGAAAAACTCTTTCAATTAAAAGTTTATCAGAATCAATCGCCCATATTCGATTTCTATAGAAGAGGGAAATGCTTTATCGAAGGAAATAAGAAAAAAAGGGTATGTTGCTACTCTTTTGAAAGAAAAAAGAATAGGAATTCCCGAAGTAATGTCTAAACCCAAGGATTTCACAAATCAAAGATAAAGAATTCCGGAACAAGTAAACGCGATTTTCAATTGTCTCAACAATAGAATTGGATCAGAATAAGGAATAAAAGTCAATTCGTTCGAGATGAGACAAAGAAAAGAGTTTAGAGACGACTCAAAAAATTTGGAAGGATTTTTCCTTTTAAGTCTGTCAGTCAAAATTAACCAACTTGAGTCATGAGTATAAATGAAATTTGTTTTTTCTGTAAGGAAATTAATGCAAGTCATAGTCTAATTTCTATCTACTTGTATTATAGACAGAAATTCGAATCTTTTTCTCGAGCCGTATGAGGAGAAAACCTCCTATACGTTTCTAGGGGGGGCATTGTTTAGCTACATCTATCCCAATAAGCTGTCTATCGAATCGTTGCAATTGATGTTCGATCTCGAAGAGAAGGAAGAGATCTTCGAAAAGTAGGTTTTTATGATCCGATAAAGAATCAAACTTGTTTAAATGTTCCAGCTATTCTCTATTTCCTTGAAAAGGGTGCTCAACCTACAAGAACTGTTTATGATATTTTAAGGAAGGCAGAATTCTTTAAAGAAAAAGAAGGAACTTTGAGTTAATTGAAGAACTAAATGAATAAAAAAGTAGGAGAGGATCACTAGTATCCCTCGTTGTCTAATTATTTAGACACAATTTGCCTCTTTCTTAGTCCTATTTTTGACTGGATTTATGTCGTGCCAATCCAACATAAGCCCTTATTTTATTTACTTTTTCTATCTAATTTGTTTTCTTACCATTGTATTTCCATTGACAAAGGTCTATTGAACAAATAGAATTTGTAGATAGATAGGTCTCTTTATCCTCACTCCATATTAGGTTTTTCTGTCTACACTTCGCTCAAATGATAAGGTTGTCCCTCTTGCATGTACTCTCATACAAGATTTATTTATATAAAGAAATATAAATTGCTAAAAAAATGACAATTTTGCTATCGTGATTGGGGCCGCTCCTTTTTTAACCTTAGTGAAATTTAGCCGGACCTGTTCATTTTGGCATTTGAGTGTTTTTAATGGGCGATAAAATCTTTCTTTTAATGTTTTGCTAGTTCAATGTTTTGACAGGAGCGTGCGGTGTAATTCCATTGATTTTTGGGTTTCGATCGTATCTAAGATCCTATTTTATCTGGGTTGCTAACTCAATGGTAGAGTACTCGGCTTTTAAGTGCGACTATGATCTTTTACACATTTGGATGAAGCAACAAATTCGTCCAGACTCTTGGTAGAGTCTAGAAGACCACGACTGATCCTCAAGGGTAATGAATGGAAAAAAAAGCATGTCGTAATAAAATCAATTTCTTATTTTTGATTTTTGGAATGGAATAAAAAATTCCTATTTTCTGGGTCTAGTGAATAAATGGATAGAGCCTGGCTCCAATTCTGGTAAAATAAAAAGCAACGAGCTTAACTTCTTAATTGAAATGATTCCCCGATCTAATTAGACGTTAAAAATAGATTAGTGCCTGATGCGGGGAAAGGTTGGGTTTTCCTATGAACGGACCCTTGATTTTTTCTTTTTTTTTTTTTTTAGAAATCCTAATTATTCTTGATTATAGATTGAAAAGGGATGTTATGGATTGAATGTGTAAAAGAAGCAGTATATTGATAAAGAGACTGGATTCCAAAGTCAAAAGAGCGATTGGCCTGCAAAAATAAAAGATTTGTTCTCTTTTGTAATTAGAACAAACATAAACTAATTGGATAGAAAAGGAAAAGATCTGTGGATTAGATTCCTTTTCTTTCCAGGGTTTGTATTAAAAAATGCAACACCCTGTTTTGACCATATTGCACTATGTATCATCATTTGAGAAACCGAGAAATGCTTCTTCTTTCTGATTCAAGTAGAAATACAAATGGAAAAATTGGAAGGGTATTCAGAAAAACAGAAATCTCGTCAACAATACTTCGTTTACCCACTTCTCTTTCAGGAGTATATTTATGCATTTGCCCATGATTATGGATTAAAAGGTTCCGAACCTGTGGAAATTGTTAGTTGTAATAACAAGAAATTTAGTTCACTACTTGTGAAACGTTTAATTATTCGAATGTATCAGCAGAATTTTTGGATTAACTCGGTTAATCATCCTAACCAAGATCGATTGTTGGATTACAACAATTTTTTTTATTCTGAGTTTTATTCTCAGATTCTATCTGAGGGGTTTGCGATCGTTGTAGAAATCCCATTCTCGCTACGAGAATTATCTTGTCCGAAAGAAAAAGAAACACCAAAGTTTCAGAATTTACGATCTATTCATTCAATATTTCCCTTTTTAGAAGACAAATTTTTGCATTTACATTATCTATCACATATAGAAATACCCTATCCTATCCATTTTGAAATCTTGGTTCAACTCCTTCAATACCGGATCAAAGATGTTCCATCTTTGCATTTATTGCGATTCTTTCTCAACTACTATTCGAATTGGAATAGTCTTATTACTTCAATGAAATCGATTTTTCTTTTGAAAAAAGAAAATAAAAGACTATTTCGATTCCTATATAACTCTTATGTATCAGAATATGAATTTTTCTTGTTGTTTCTTCGTAAACAATCTTCTTGCTTACCATTAACATCTTCTGGAAC